CTTGTTTCTCAAAAAGAATCGAATTGTCTGTGAGATGAGAAAATTTTTGTAATTGCGTATTCAACTCGATGATGAATTAATATAGAATATAGCGGGTAGCGGGAATCGAACCCGCATCGTTAGCTTGGAAGGCTAAGGGTTATAGTCGACGTTGATTTATCATTTTTAACGTCTCTAATTCAAAACCGAACATGAAACTTTAGTTTCATTCGGCTCCTTTATGGAAAATGAAGAAATTTCCAGATCCAAATATAAGACGGGAACGAAATTACAAAAAGAATTTCATCCATAACATCTATGTCAGCTTTTTGTATGAATGCATTTAATTCAAAATAACTTGCTTTCTAGATGATCCCTCTAGAGGAGGGGATTCTAATAATCTTTCTAGTTACTTCGTTCTCTATTTCTATTTGAGAAAATCTTAAGGAAAAGGATTTTGTTTCTACCGAGCTAAAACAAAAAAATATGTTGATTGAAGCCTTTAGTAAACTAAAGTCATCATTTAATAGCTATTTTGCTTCTCTCTAAAAAAAAAAATGGAAGATTTAGTTACGATTAGAAACCTATTTTTCTATCTTAATCCATGGATCTTTTACTCATATTCATTCAATTGGAAGTATTGATCCAATTCAAAAAAAAATTCATGTTTCGTAATTTCATAATCGAAATTTTCAATTTTTAATAGACCTTTCAATACAAATCACGAGAATGTATAATTTTCCTCAAATTTTTCATTGAGAGGGAAAGGATTAATTCCTTAAAAAAAAATAAAGGTGGAGACCCTTTAACTATTTAAAGGGTTAATAAAACGAATCACACTTTTACCACTAAACTATACCCGCTACACTTCGATTATTGTATTGAAATGGAATTTTTGTCGAACACTGAAATTGAATAGAATCAAGATAGGATCATAAAAGAATCATGAAATAAAATTGATAATATTGGCATTTTTCATAGGAGGACTAAATCATATTATGAAAAATAAAAATATAGTAAAATAACTAAAAAATAAAGTTCTATTTTTTATTCTGTTTCCTGAAAGAGTTTTGATAGATACGGCTCAAGAAAACCGCTAAAATTATAACTATAACCGAACAAAATTGTATTGTGCAGTTTCATTTATTCAATTTATATATGAAAAAAAATAAGGGGGAAGAAAAGATAATAAGAAATGGCATGTTAGTTTTAGAAAGGAAACAGTTTTTTTTATTATTCTTGTTGTTGCTTCAATAACAACGATTTTCTGATTATTATCAAATCAGATAAATCATTTTCTTTATTATTAAATTACTAATATTATATAATCCAAAAAAGGGCCTGGCGCGGTACTTATCAGGCCAGGCCGTGAATACTAAAGGCCTTTTCTTTCGCTTTGGGATGAAGAAGGATTTCTTTTTTCTTTCTACATTTTTATTTTAATTAGAAATATTGAATTGAATCTTTAGAATCTTTTTTCTTTTATCTAAATCTAACTGATTGGAATTTCAGAGAAAATAACTACTTAGATGTATTACAAAATATGACTTGTATTTTTTGTATATATATATTATTTTAATAGAAATCGAATTCTTATTATAAGAATTCAAAATTAGCTTAAATTTTTCTTTTTTTTTTTTTAAGTTTGAATTTAAGTATTTTTTTTGAATTTAAGTATTTTTTAAGTATTTTAAGTTTAAGTTAAGTAAACAAAAAAAAAATTTTCTTATATTATTATATATATATTTATATATATATATTATTATTATTATATTATTTTATTATTTTTTATTTTATATATATATTTAATTATTTTAAATAATTTGATTTTCTATATTGATTCGATTTTATTTGGATTTGAATATTTAGTATTTTTTTTTTTCAATGAGGAGAGATGGCTGAGTGGACGAAAGCGTCGGATTGCTAATCCGTTGTACGATTCGTTCGTACCGAGGGTTCGAATCCCTCTCTTTCCGTTTCTGTTGATGACTTACTATATTGATTATTGATTTTTATTGATTATTGATTTTTCTTTCGAATTTTTAAAATTATTTTTTCAAACTAGATCCAAATAAATAATATATATATTATTTTATTTAATATATTTTATATTAATAATAAATAAAATTAATAATAAATAAAATATAAAATTAAGTAATTAGAAAAAATAGATGAAAAATCAAGCAAAAAAACCCTTTTTATTCGTCGCGTCCAGGATTACGCCCTGGATCATTAGATAGGAATCCGAAAATAAATAAAGAAACAAAGAATATCACTACTGTGTAAACAAAGAGTTTGAGAGTAAGCATTACACAATCTCCAAGATCATTTTTTTTTTGAAAAAAGAAAATAGATTCTCTATTTTTATACCATATTATATCCTATTTTTTTTTATTTAATAACGAAAACTTAATGAATACATTAGATTTAGAAATCGAAATTTTCGTAATTAAAATATATAAAATATAATTTCTAATTTTATTATCTTAATTTATCAATCAATTCAATCAATAATTTTTTTATACCTACTTTTGATATTTTGAAGGATCACAATAAGGTTTTTCACTTACAGAAAAAAATAGTTAGAATGCGAAACCAAGGTGATCCGGATTGTTACTATTCAAGAATTTTTATGTTTGAATCAAGGGTTCATACTGGAAGACTTGTCTGATTTTAGCAATTATTAGAATTGTTTTTCTCAAAAAAAAAAAGAGTTCTTTCTTTAGTACAAGATGAAGGATCTTATCGAAAACTTACAGCAGCTTGCCAAACAAAGGCTAAGAGCAAAAAGAGTAGAGGTATAACTGGCATAAAATCTACGATTGGACTCAAAAAAGCGTAGGCCTCAGGTAATTTAGCTAATAAAAAACTACTCGAATAAAGGGGAGAATTAAGACAGATCAAACTAAAGATATTAAGCATAACAGAAATTTTGTTTTTTCGATAATTGGATTTTGATTGAGTTATTGATATAAGTGAAAAATGAAAAAAAAAGATAGACCAAAAATTCTTCTTTTTTCCGAACTTACTTACTCAACCAAACAACCTTCCATTCTCAAAGGAGAATAGAAGAAATTCTACTTTCATGCAATATTTTAATGGAATTATATGCAATGATCAATAAATTTAATTGAATTCAATATCGTCATGTGTCAAAATACTAACAATAGAATCTAATTGTTTCTTTCAATATTTTGGCTGGAATTGACGAAAAATCGATAATAATATTAGTGTTTATTAGTATCGAATAGAAAAAAAGTGGGGCGTGGCCAAGTGGTAAGGCATCGGGTTTTGATCCCGCTATTCGGAGGTTCGAATCCTTCCGTCCCAGAGTAGATTATAGTAAATAACATTAAATAATAAATACTAAATTATAGTAAAATTTTTTTAATATTAAATAAAATAAAAAATTTGGATTGTTTTAAAAGTGTAATATTGGATCGAATTTGATTCTTTTGACTAATGGATCTAACCAACATAAATCTTATCTTTTTTTTTTTCACATTTTTTAAGGAAAAAGGATGATAAGTGTTCAAATGATACGTAGATACAACTGAATCTAATCTTTTGGGGATTTAGATAAGATGGGGTTATAAATTACATAATTAAATAAAAAAATAGGAATTCAAAAATAAAAAGGAGTCTTTTTCGTATATCCATCTTCTACTTTTTTATTTATTTATTCGTATATTTCTTTCTTCTTATAGATTGCTTTATTTCTGTTCTTATCTATTTCTTTAGTCTTTTATTTTTCTATTTCTTTCAATTTCTATATTTTCTATAATAATATAGATTGGATTTTTCTAATCTATATATATTTTTTATATATTTTTATATATTTTTTCATTTCGATTTTTGTTTTGTTATTGTTATTTAGTGCTTATAAAATTGATAATTGGAATAATTGAGTTCAAAAAGAAACACATAAATTTCTCTTTCTTAGGGATGATCCAGTGTTATCTTTATTGTAATTGTTTGTAAAAAATTTTCATTTTTTTTTATGAAGTAATTTAGAAGTAATAAAGAATAAATGAAGAAAATTCATTAAAAATGAAAATAATAACTTAAGAAATAACTTAAGATAAGTATAGAAGATAAGATAGATTCGATATCTATGTACCGACTGTCCTGGCTAAACCAATGACTATTCATGATTCCATAATTGAATCAACCGCATAGCGGTTCCAAATTTGAGGAATGTTATGGTAAAACTTCGTTTGAAACGATGTGGTAAAAAGCAACGTGCGACTTGCAGGACATGATCCATTGTGGATTCTTCTATCCATCATCCTTTATTAAAGGATGCTCTTGACTCGACATCCTTTGTTCCACTCGAACCCCGCATTTTTTGTTGGGTGTAATGGAATATGGAATATAGTACATGATGGAGCTCGAGCGGAAAATTTTTATTTTTTTCTCAAGGGAAAAGGGTCTATGGTTAGTGTCAATCAATAAGTTAGAACAACTTTGTAAATATGTCTTTGACAGAGAAATCGAAAGGATCAAAATTAATAAAATTCTCAATTCCAAAGGAATTTTTGTTGGAATTGATAAAAACCTCTTCGATAAAAAATGATATATATCGTGCGGGAATCCGCCGTTCGTATGATTTTAGTCTTTGATAGAAAGATATATTGATATAAAGAAATAACAAAAAAGGTATGTTGCTACCATTTTTGTTTTTGATTAAAAATCAACGAAGTAATGTCTAAACCCAATGATTCAAAACAAAGATAAAGGATTCCGCAACAAGGAAATGCCCTTTCTATTTTAATTGTCACAACAATTGGATTTGGATCATAATGCATAATTCAAATCGATTTTCAATTTAAAGGGTATTCGAGACTGCTCAATAAACGAAAAGCAAAAGGATTTTCTTTTGGTTAAGAGTTATTCAACTTGAGTTATGAGTATACAAATGATTTTATTTTTTAGGAAAAAAAGACTTAAAAGACTTAATTGTTAGTCTAATTCATTTGATAATTTTAGGAACTTATTTTATTTTTTATTTGTCGTTAGAA